TTTGGACCAAAAACAAGCAAGAGGTGGAATACCACAAAGAGAAAGTGTACCCAATAAAAAAGTAGTTCTTGTAATTGGAACATATCTTGTTAAACCACCCATAAGAACCATATTCTGACTTTTATCTGGTGAATATCCAACAATAGGTTCCATTGAATGAATAATAGATCCGGATCCCAAAAACAATAAAGCTTTTGAATAGGCATGAGTGATCAAATGGAATAAAGCAGCTCGATAAGAACCTATACCTAGAGCTAACATAATATAACCCAATTGAGACATTGTAGAATAGGCTAAGCTTTTTTTAATGTCTCTTTGAGCAAGGGCCAAAGTAGCCCCTAATAATAGTGTTATTACACCTATTAAAGAAATTAAATTCATTATATAAGGTATGACTATGAAAAGAGGAAGAAGCCGAGCTACAAGAAAAATTCCTGCTGCTACCATAGTAGCAGCGTGTATAAGAGCCGAAATAGGAGTGGGTCCTTCCATAGCATCAGGTAACCATACGTGAAGGGGGAATTGTGCGGATTTAGCAACTGCACCGACGAATAATAAAGAAGCACACAAGGTAGCAAATAAAGAATTGACCCCATTATTCTGGATTAAGTTATTAGTTATTTCGAGCAAATACCGAAATTCTAAACTACCTGTTATCCAATAAAAACCTAAGATTCCTAACAATAAACCAAAATCCCCTACACGATTAGTTACAAAAGCTTTTTGACAAGCACTTGCTGCAATTGGTCGTGTGAACCAAAACCCTATTAATAAATAAGAACACATTCCCACAAGTTCCCAAAAAATATAAATTTGTATCAAATTTGAACTAGTAACTAATCCCAGCATAGAAGTATTAAAAAAACTCATATAAGCAAAAAATCTCAAATATCCTTGATCGTGATACATATACTTGTCACTATAAATAAGAACCATGATTCCAACAGTAGTAATTAGTATTGACATAATAGAAGTAAGTGGATCGATCAAGTATCCAAACTCTAAGGAAAAATCATTATTGATGGTCCAAGACCATAGATATTGATAGATAAAACTTCCATTTATTTGTTGAATAGACAGATTGGCTGAAAACACCATAGCTATACTTAAGAGTAAAACACTAGGAAAAGCCCACATGCGACGAATATTTTTTGTTGCTGTCGGAATAAGTAGAAGTCCAAATCCTATTGACATAGTAACTGGAAGTGGAAGAAAAGGTATTATCCACGCATATTGATATGTATGTTCCATAAGAAAAGAAACTCCTTTTTCTTATAATTACAAATTGTTCTCGATTCACCAATTCTTATCTTTTTTATCCTTTTAGAAAGGAACAATAATAAAAGAAATCAACAAAAAAAAATATCTGAAAAAAAAGTCAAATATTGGGATTCTTAATTATTCTGATTTTTTTTTCCCTCATGTCATTTATATATGTGATGTGTGATGTGCGCACATACGTATATGTGATATATATATCACATATACATGTATATATAAATATATTTGTATTATATATATTTGTATGTTTATTATATATTTATATGTTAAAGTAAAAAAACAATGTATATTAAAAAGAGTATATTAAAAAAATTATCCACATACACGAAATAAGTATAGATAATAACTAAAAAGAATGATTTGAAGAATACATGTCTTTCACATACAACGATAAAAGGAGGAACCCCCCTTTTTTGA